GGATCAATTTCTAGTCGCATAGCTTCATAATAATTCTGTAAAGCTTCCGCATAATTTCCTTCGGATTGAGCCGACATCCGTTACGGTCGTCATTCGATTCAAAGAATCTCCGTTTCAGAACCGTACATGAGATTTTCATCTCATACGGCTCCTCCTTTATGTGCATAATGATAATAATACATGGAATCAAAAAGACTGAAATATTCTCATTATAAACTAAGCGGGGCTGGTGTTTTTACAAGAAATCTCTAGCCAACCTTCTTGTAGAAGATCTTTCCTTAACATCAAGCATGTTGGTATTAGATAAAAAAAGTTACTCCAACAATTTCTTTGTCTTCAACGCCCTTTAATTTGCAGGAATTAGTCACTTCAACAGTCTTCGATGGTTATACGGGTATCCAAAATACGAACGAGATGGATGTTTGTTGTCCCAACCATTGTTAGTCCCGATCCTGATAAGGAAAAGGGATAATTTATAACAAAGTTTTCGTGTGTTGATTCCTAGGAGTAGTGCTTCTTCCCCTATGCCCCCTATTGGTACTAGTGGAGTAGGGTTGACCTAACCCATAGGTGTAACCTTTCGCTCAATACTCTAGAATCGACAATTGAAGCATCTGAGGCTGCATTAATCGGGGATACACGACAGAAGGCGTTGTTTTATTTACAAACTTCACCTTCAACAAGCGTAGATTTATTTCCATAATTTTTTTCTTCCTATCCCGAATAATGTTGTCTTTCTCTTAAGACTGAGAGCGGTAAAAATATAAAAAAAAAATAATCAAATCGCACCATCTCTGTAATAGGTGAATGCCTCTTTTTCTCCCGAAGTTGTCGGAATTATTCGTAATAAGATATTGGCTACAATTGAAAAGGTTTTATCAATAAAATTTCCATTTATCCCAGATCTAGACATAGGTGTATTAATTCTATAATTTATTTTAATTCCCTTTCGTGAGAAAACGATCCCACAAACAAAGGAATTGTGCAGTACGAAATAACATAAAAACGGATTCATTAAAATAAAAAGAAAGACCTTTTACTCAAATTGTTTCTTTTTGACAGGAATCAATAAAAAAAAATCCGGGGGCGGTTCATGAATTTGGAATAAATTTATGGGTTAAGAAGTTGGAGTAAAGAGTTGTTGTTGAAAAATCTAAAACTGGAAAGGAATTTTATAATTTTTATGAAAATTGAATAATAGTGTAAACTAAATAGAATCATGATTTAAAGGTATCCATTAAACACAGTCTAAAAAAAATATATCGATCATTGGATTCGTTTCAATTGAGTGATTTAATCCGGTATAAATATTAGAAAGGGCGGAAACACCATCTTCGCAAACATGAATAGATATATATCCTTATTTTACAATTTTTGGATTTATCTTTATCCCCAGCCTCGGAGGAAGGATTTTTCTTTGATGAAAAGTTTTCTATTTTTAGAGTTAAAATTGAATGTACATACCTATCCAAAATAATATGAATGACTCACTATTCACTCGGTTTTTGGGCCATAATCATTATGTGGGAGAGATGGCCGAGTGGTTCAAGGCGTAGCATTGGAACTGCTATGTAGACTTTTGTTTACCGAGGGTTCGAATCCCTCTCTTTCCGTACTCGTCAACTGATTCACCAATGTTACTGACTGCAATGCATCAAATAAGAATGGATACTCCAACAGTTAGACCTTTCTTTGATATAGATTATCTATCCCTACCCCGAATTTCTGTGGTACGAAAAATACTGGACAAAATCGACAAGGAATGAAAATACCCTACCGATCTATGATACATGAATAAGAGAAAAATCCCCAGATGAAACCCCTTACCTTACTTACCCCCGGTCCCTTTACTTAAGCCAAAACTAAGGGGGCAAAATTGCCCGAACCCTTGTTATTTTAGTTAGGGTTAAGTCTGACGAGAGTAATATTCTACAACTAGCAATTCGTTTATTTTCAAACCGACCCATTTACTATCTATTATTTGATTGACTAATCCTTCATATTGGAATGGGTGAAGAGTCAAATGTTTTGGTAATTCCTCACGGGGGGGTGAATCAAGATAATTTTGAATCAGAGCCCTGGATTTTTGCTCATCCCTCACTGTAATAATATCTCGGGGTTTGCAGCGATAACTTGGTATATCTACTATACGACCATTAACTAAAATATGTCTGTGGTTAACTAATTGGCGGGCTTGAGGAATAGTCGAAGCCATACCTAATCGAAAAAGGATGTTATCTAAACGCATTTCAAGTAATTGTAGTAAAACCTGACCTGTTGATCCTTTGGCTTTTCCGGCGATCCGAACGTATTTAAGTAATTGTTGTTCTGTAAGACCATAATGAAAGCGCAATTTTTGTTTTTCTTCTAAACGAATACGGTATTGAGATTTTTTGCCGGGGCGCGATTGGTTTCTAAGATCGCTTCCGGTTCTAGGCTTTTTACTAGTTAGCCCCGGTAAAGCCCCCAGACGACGGATTTTTTTGAAACGAGGTCCTCT